TTTTTTTGCATTTTTTTATATTTTATATACAAATTGAAAGTTTTTTGTTTGATTAAGTTATTGTAGGATAACCATACAATTGCTTCAATTTTATGCCTTTATTTTTAAAAATTTTTATAAAATATTCATAATTTTTCTCGGTCAGAGTTACTGTAGAATATTCATGTATTTTTTTGAATTTCTTATTTTTATTTTACCTAAAAATTAGAAAATATTCTGATTTTTTTCGAGTTTAATATAAATGATTTATTTTAATATATTAAATTTAATTAAATATAGTATTATAGTTTTATTTATTTATTATTATTTTATTATTCTAATTTATATATTTATCAAAAATTATAGGGACCTATTTTTTAAGGCAAAAGAAATTATTATANTAGTTCCATATTTGATATTTATTTTATATAATAGAGAAGTTGTTGTTGGAACAAGGGATGAATTTCTAAAAATATTTGACTATTTTGTGTATTTTTGTTATCTTTTTTCTTAATTATTTGATTGATTTAAATTCTATACTGTTTGAATTTTTTAGTTTACTTATATTTTATAATTAATTTAGGATTTTTTTTTATCTTTTTATTCGTAAAAATAAAGATTAAATAATAGAAGCATAAAATTACACATTTTTAGATTTTGTAGTTCCATATTTGATATTTATTTTATATAATAGAGAAGTTGTTGTTGGAACAAGGGATGAATTTCTAAAAATATTTGACTATTTTGTGTATTTTTGTTATCTTTTTTCTTAATTATTTGATTGATTTAAATTCTATACTGTTTGAATTTTTTAGTTTACTTATATTTTATAATTAAAAGTTTTATTCTTGCTTAAATATTTACTTTTTCTTTGATTTATATGTAAGTTTTGTTAGACTAAATGTTCTGTTTGCAGTAATTTGATTTAATTAATCAAGTGATTTTGGATTTAGCAATTGATTTAGTATTGGCATAATTCGTGCCAGCAGCCGCGGTTATACGATTGATACAAGTAAATATTATTGGTTAATATAGATAATTATATTTTGAGATAAATTTAAAGTTTTTATGGTGAAATTTAAAATTTTTTTATATTTCTTTTTATGATTCTGTGAAACTTAAATAATAAACTAGGATTAGATACCCTATTATTTTAAGTGTTAATTAAACTTACCAGGGTATTATTAGTTAAGGTCTTTAAACCCAAAGAATTTGGCGGTATCTCATTCCGTTCAGAGGAACCTATCCCGTGATTGATAGTACACACGATTAACTTTACTTAATTTATTTGTTTGTATATCTCCGTTATCAGAAGATCTTTTTAGAGTTATAATTTTCTTGATTTATAATTATAAAGTATTTCAGGTCAAGGTGCAGCTTATAGTTAAGAGGAGATGGGTTACAATAAGTTTTTGTTTATAACGGATTTGATAGTGAAATATTATTAATGAAGGTGGATTTGATAGTAATTTGACATATTTAGTTTAATTGATATTGGCTCTGAGGTGTGTACACATCGCCCGTCGCTCTCATTATTAATATTTACCAATTTATTTTTAAGGTAAAATTTAAGCTAGATGAGATAAGTCGTAACATAGTAGATGTACTGGAAAGTGTATCTAGAAAGAGTTACAAGATATAACTTATTAGTAAAGTATTTCATTTACACTGAAAATTGTTCTGTGCAAATCAGGATATCTTGATTATTTATTTTATTATAATTATTTTTTGATTTTTTATTTTTTAATAAAAGAAATTTTATTTATTTATTTAGTCTTAGTATATTTTGTAGAATTGATTCTTTTTATTATAGTTGATTAGTAATGTAATTGGATTATGAGATAATTATTTAATTTTAAAAAGTAAATTTAAGTTATTGTACCTTTTGTATCAGGGTTTATTAAATTTTTAGTATTTATTTACTAGTCTCGATTTAGGTTGATTTACAATTAATTTATAGTTAATGTGTCATAATTATTTTTGAGTTAATTGTAGAAATGAAATGTTAATCGTTTCCTAAGATATCTAGTTTCTTAAGAAAAAATTTAATTTTTTAAAGTTATTAGTTTTTATTTACTTTTATATGTAAAAATATTAACTTATTTATTCTTTAGGGGATAAGCTCTAGAGTTTACCTATAATTTTAATTATTTATATTTAATAGTAGGCTTTAAACCAGCTATCTTTTAGATTACGTTTTAGTTCATTATTTTTTATTTTGATTTTATAATTGTTTTAGGTTTTATATTAAGATTATAAATTTAATTTTTAAATTATTGTAATAATGATGAAATTAGTATATTGTTTTGTTTATAATATTTTATTTTGTAAATTTATTATAAGGAACTAGGCAAAATTGATTTCCGCCTGTTTATCAAAAACATGTCCTCTTGATTATATTTTGAGGTCTGGTCTGCTCACTGACGAAGTTTTAAAGAGCCGCGGTATTTTGACCGTGCAAAGGTAGCATAATCATTAGTCTCTTAATTAGGGGCTAGAATGAATGGCTTGACGAGAAATCATCTGTCTCTTATTAAATTATAGAATTTAACTTTTAAGTTAAAAGGCTTAAATTTTTCTTAAAGACGAGAAGACCCTATAGAGCTTAATATTTTATTTTTATATAATTTTTAGTTAATCTTTTTATATTTAAAGTTAATATTTTGTTGGGGTGACATGAAGAATAAATAAACTCTTCTTTCTAAAATCATTGATTTATGTTTAATGTGATCCATAATTTATGATCATAAGATTAAGTTACCTTAGGGATAACAGCGTAATTGTTTTTGAGAGCTCATATTGACAAAGCAGATTGCGACCTCGATGTTGGATTAAGAATAATTTTGGGTGCAGGAGCCCAGTAATTAGGTCTGTTCGACCTTTAAATTCTTACATGATCTGAGTTCAGACCGGCGTGAGCCAGGTCGGTTTCTATCTTAAGTTAAAATTATTTACATTAGTACGAAAGGACCATGTAATAAAAATATTTTTTATTTAATGATTTAAATTAATATTTACTATTTTGACAGATTAATGTGTTGAATTTAGAATTCATTAATGTAGATTTATTCTACAAATAGTATTGATATTATATGATTTATTTATGTTTATTTTAAATTTTCTTTTATTGATTATTTGTGTTTTAATTAGTGTTGCCTTTTTAACCTTATTGGAACGAAAGGTGTTAGGATATATTCAAATTCGGAAAGGTCCAAATAAGGTTGGCTTTTCTGGTATTCCTCAACCCTTGGCAGATGCTGTAAAATTAGTTTGTAAGGAGCAACCAATTCCTATTTTATCAAATTATTTATTATATTATTTTTCACCAGTATTTAATTTAATAATTTCTTTAATTATTTGAATTATTTTTCCTTATTTAACTTATATATGTTCATTTTCTTATGGTTTTTTATTCTTTTTATGTTGTACTAGATTAGGTGTATATACTGTAATAATTGCTGGTTGATCATCTAATTCAAATTATTCTTTATTAGGTTCAATACGTTCTGTTGCTCAAACTATTTCTTATGAAGTAAGATTAGCTTTAATCTTAATATCTTTAATTATATTAATTGGTAGTTTTAATATATTTAGTTTTATAAATTATCAGGTTTATTGTTGATTTATTATTATTTCTTTTCCTTTATTTTTAGCTTGTTTTGCTTCTTGTTTAGCGGAAACTAATCGTACTCCATTTGATTTCGCTGAAGGTGAATCTGAATTGGTATCTGGTTTTAATATTGAATATGGTGCAGGAGGATTTACTTTAATTTTTTTGGCTGAATATACAAGAATTGTTTTTATAAGAATGTTTTTGTCTTTAACTTTCTTAGGCGGAGATTTTTATTCTTTTATATTTTTTATCAAGCTTTCTATTATATCTTTCTTTTTTATTTGGGTTCGTGGGACTTTACCCCGTTTCCGTTATGATAAATTAATATATTTAGCTTGAAAGAGTTTTTTACCATTATCTTTAAATTTTTTTATTTTTTTTGTTGGGTTGAAGATTTTATTGATTTCTATTATTTAGTGAAATTTTTTAAGAAAAGTTAATAGAAGAGTTAAACTTCTAATTTTATGTTTTCAAAACATATGCTTTTCCTAAGCTAATTAACTATTTATTTAATTAATTTATCTCATATATTTGCAATGTGAACATTAATTAAAAAGTAAGAAAAATAAATAATTGTTAAAATTTGACCTGTTATAATGTAAGGTTCTTCGACAGGTCGTTTTCCAATTCATGTTAATAGAATAACAATAATTACTATTATTCAAAATATAATTTGATTAATTGGATAGAATTGAATTCCTCGGAATGGTGTTTTATTATAGAATGGGAGAATTATTAAGATTCTAATTGATAAAAATAGTGCAATAACTCCACCTAATTTATTAGGGATTGACCGTAAAATTGCATATGCAAACAAGAAATATCATTCTGGTTGAATATGAACTGGTGTTACTAAAGGATTTGCTGGCACAAAGTTGTCTGGATCTCCTAGTAAGTAAGGATTAATTAAACATAATATAATTAATAATGATGTTATTAAAATAAATGTAATTGAATCCTTAAATGTAAAATAGGGGTGAAATGGAATTTTTTCAATATTTCCATCAAGTCCTAATGGATTATTAGATCCTGTTTGGTGAAGAAAAAATAAATGAATTGCTGCTATAGCAGCAATTATAAATGGTAAAACAAAATGGAAGGTGAAAAATCGATTTAATGTGGCATTATCTACAGCAAACCCTCCCCATACTCATTGAACTAAATCTGTACCTAAATAAGGGATTGCTGATAATAAATTAGTAATTACTGTTGCCCCTCAAAATGATATTTGTCCTCATGGTAAAACATATCCTATAAATGCAGTTGCTATAACTAGAAATAAAATAATTGTTCCAATTATTCAAGTATGTATATACATATATGATCCATAATAAATTCCTCGACCAACATGAAGGTAAATACAAATAAAAAATATTGATGCTCCATTAGCGTGAAGGGTTCGAATAATTCATCCATTATTTACATCTCGACAAATATGAACTACTCTTCTAAATGCTATTTCAATATTAGATGTATAATGTATAGCTAGAAATAATCCTGTTACAATTTGAATTATTAAACATAAACCTAATAAGGAACCAAAATTTCATCAAAATGAGATATTTGTTGGTGCAGGCAGGTCAATCAAAGAATTATTAATAATTTTAAATAAAGGATGTTTCAATCGAATTGGTTTATTCATTAGTATTATCTTATTTTACGAATAGGTCCTTGATTAATATTAGTAATTTTTACTACTGCTAATAATGTTAGAAATAAATAAATTATTATTATTATTGTAATAATAAAGGTTGGGTTATTATATAATTTTTCTAATGAGAATGTTATTTCTTGATAATTAATTAAATTATTAATATTTATAGTTTCTGTATTCTTAAAAAAATCTATAAATATTGTTTTATCTATAATGATTAATGTTATTATAATAATAATCAATAAAATAAACGAAAAGATTATAATGATTGATTTTGGTTGAAATATTTCATTTGATGCAATTCTTGTAATATAAATAAATAATACTAATATACCTCCAAGAAATGTTAAAAATAAAATATATGATAATCAAAATCTTTCTATTATTGTTCCACTTATTAATCCAATAAGAAAGGTTTGTAAAATAATAAAAAGTATTATTGATATTGGATGACTTAATTTTATAAAATTAATATTTATTACGTTAGATAGGGCTATAATTATTATTTTAATCATTTCAGGAGTTAGTTTATAAAAATATTGGTTTTGGGGATCAATGATAGAAAAGTTTTCTATTCCTGAAGTTTTAAAAGTGGGGGCAGATCTTATTTCCGGTTTACAAGACCGGCGTTTTTTTTAAACTATTAAAACTAATGTTTATATTTTCTATCTTTACTTCTTTATTAATTTATTTTTCTGGTGTTTATGTTTTTTCTTCTAAACGAAAACATTTATTGATGGTTTTATTAAGATTGGAATATATTGTTCTTTCTTTATTTATATTAATTGTTATTTTTCTTATTGAATTTGGTTATGATTATTTTTTTCCTGTTATTTTTTTAGTTTTTTCTGTTTGTGAGGGTGCTTTGGGTTTATCTATTTTAGTTTCTATAATTCGTTCTCATGGTAATGATTTTTTTAATTCTTTTAGATTATCTTTATGTTAAAATATTTATTAATAATTGTTTTTTTGACTCCTCTTTGTTTATTAAATAATTCTTGATGGTTGGTTCATTCTTTAATATTTTTGTCTAGTTTTATTTTTATAGTTTGTGTTTATTCATATTGTGATTTAAATATAATTAGATATTACTTTGGAGTTGATTATTTTTCTTTTAGTTTAATTTTATTAAGTTTTTGAATTTGTTCATTAATAATTATGGCTAGAGGTTCAGTTTATTTTTCTTCTTATCATCTAAATTTTTTTGTTTTTATGGTTCTTTTTCTTTTGATTATATTATATTGTTCTTTTGCTAGTTTAAGATTATTATCTTTTTATATTTTCTTTGAAGCTAGATTAGTTCCTACTTTACTTTTAATTTTGGGTTGAGGTTATCAACCTGAGCGTCTTCAAGCAGGTATTTATTTAATTTTTTATACTTTATTTGCTAGATTACCATTATTATTAGTTTTATTTAAGGTTTATTCTTATGTTAATACTTTATATTTTCCTTTATTATTTGATTTTGGTTCTTATTATTTTATGTTTTATGTTTTTATAATTTTAGCTTTTTTAGTTAAGATACCTATATTTTTAGTTCATTTATGGTTACCTAAGGCTCATGTTGAGGCACCAATTTCTGGTAGAATAATTCTTGCTGGTGTTTTACTTAAGTTAGGAGGTTATGGTATTTTTCGTGTAATAAAGGTTATCTCTTTTTTAGGTTTAAAGTTTAATTATTTTTGATTGTCTTTAAGTTTATCAGGTGGTGTAATTGTTAGATTTATTTGTTTTCGACAGGTCGATTTAAAGTCTTTAATTGCTTATTCTTCTGTTGCTCATATAAGAATAGTAATTGGTGGTTTGATGACTATAAATTGATGAGGTTGTATAGGTTCTTTATCTCTAATGGTTGGTCATGGTTTATGTTCTTCTGGTTTATTTTGTTTGTCAAATATTATTTATGAACGTTTAGGTAGACGAAGATTATTAATTAATAAGGGTATAATTAATCTTATACCAAGAATAGCTCTTTGATGATTTCTTTTAAGTTCTTGTAATATAGCTTCTCCACCTTCATTAAATTTAGTTGGTGAATTGAGTTTATTAAATAGAATTATATCATGATCTTCTTTTAGATTTTTAGTTTTGATTTTTTTATCTTTTTTTAGAGCTGTTTATACTTTATATATATATTCTTATTCTCAACATGGTTCTTATTTTTCTGGTGTTTATACATGTTCTCTTGGTTATTTACGTGAATATCATCTTTTATTTTTACATTGGCTTCCTTTAAATATTTTATGTTTAAGGGGTGAATATTTTTTTGTTTAATTTGCTTAAGTATTTTAATTAAAATATTGTTTTGTGGGATCAATGATATGAATTTTTCATCTTAGGCCGTGAAGTTATTTTCTATTTGTTCTTTGAGCTTTTTTTCTTTATTTTTTATAAGAACTTTAATTTTTATTTTAGGTATTTATTATTTAATAATTGATTATAGAGTTTTTGTTGAATGAGAACTTTTCAATTTAAACGGTTCTATAGTTGTTATAACTTTAATTTTGGATTGGATATCTTTAATTTTTATATCTTTTGTTATATATATTTCTTCTTTAGTTATTTATTATAGAGAAGATTATATATTTGGTGAGAAGAATATAAATCGTTTTATTATAATTGTTTTAATATTTATTCTTTCTATAGGTTTTCTAATTATTAGTCCAAATTTGATTAGAATTTTATTAGGCTGAGATGGATTAGGATTAGTTTCTTATTGTTTAGTAATTTATTATCAGAATGTAAAGTCTTATAGTGCTGGTATATTAACTGCTTTATCTAATCGTATTGGAGATGTTGCTATTTTAATTTCTATTGCTTGAATGTTAAATTTTGGCGGTTGAAATTATATTTATTATTATGATTTTATTTCGTTTTCTTTTGAAATAAAGATTATTACAATATTAATTGTTTTGGCAGCTATAACTAAAAGAGCTCAAATTCCCTTTTCTTCTTGACTTCCTGCAGCTATAGCTGCTCCTACTCCTGTTTCTGCTTTAGTTCATTCTTCAACTTTGGTTACTGCAGGTGTTTATTTGTTAATTCGTTTTAGTCCTATACTTGATAATTTTAATTGTGGTTGATTTTTATTGTTGATTGGGTGTTTAACAATATTTATAGCTGGACTTGGTGCTAATTTTGAATTTGATTTGAAGAAGATTATTGCTTTATCTACTTTAAGACAACTTGGATTAATAATGAGAATTTTGGCTATAGGCTTTCCAAAACTTGCTTTTTTTCATTTATTAGCTCATGCTTTATTTAAGGCATTATTATTTATATGTGCAGGTTCAATAATTCATAATTTAAAGGATTGTCAGGATATTCGTTTTATAGGTTCAATTGTTAATTTTATACCTTTAACTTCTGTTTGTTTTAATGTTTCTAGTTTATCTTTATGTGGTATACCCTTTTTAGCTGGGTTTTATTCAAAGGATTTAATTTTAGAGATAGTTTGTTTAAGTTGAATTAATTGTTTAATTTTTTTTTTATATTTTATTTCTACTGGTTTAACTGCTTCTTATTCTTTTCGTTTATTTTATTATTCTATATCTGGTGATAATAATTTTTATTCTAGTTTTTCTTTTGATGATAAGGGATTTTATATTTCTTTTGGTATAGTTGCTTTATTATTCGTTGCTGTTTTTGGTGGAAGTTTATTATCTTGATTAATTTTTCCTATTCCTTATATAATTGTTTTACCGTTTTATTTAAAGTTTTTAACTATTATTGTTGTTATTTTAGGTTCTTATTTTGGTTATTTGATTTCTAAGTTTGATTTTTCTCATAATTTATTTTCTTTAAATATACTATCTTTTGTTAGATTTACAGGTTCTATATGATTTATACCTTTTCTTTCAACTAATTTTATTAGTTACTTACCTTTAAAATTTGGTTATTATTCATCAAAGTCTTTTGATTATGGTTGAGGTGAAATATTAGGTGGTCAAGGTTTATATAGTTTATTTATTTATATAATTAATTATATACAAAGTTGATATGATTCTAATTTTAAAATTTATCTTTTAACTTTTATTTTTTGAATATTTATTTTAATTATATTATTTTATTTATAAAACCTAAATAGCTTATTATTAGAGTTTAACACTGAAGATGTTAAGGAAATATTTTTATTTTTAGGTGTATTTATAAATATATAAATATTATTTTTACAGTGAAAATGTAATGTTTTATTTAAACTATATAAATAGAAATGTTAACGGAGTTAAACCGCTAATATATAAAGTTAGCAGCTTTAATATTGGCTTTACATTTCCTTAATTGGAACTTATAGTTCAATTATATTATTAACAGTAATACGCCTCTTATTTGGCTTCAATTAATTAATAAATAAGGGTAATTAAATACCATTTATTCAGGTCGAAACTGATTGTGATTTTTCACTTCTTATTTATTAAGGTTAATTGATTAATCAATACTTTTTGAATGCAACCCAAATGTTATATTTAACTATAACCCTAATCTGCTCATTGAAGAGCTCCTTGATTTCATTCATAATATAATCCTATTAATAATACTAGGATAAAAAATATTGTTGATATTGTTCAGATTATAATATTTGATGTTTTTAAGATAATTACAATTGGTAAAATTAATGCAATTTCTACATCAAAAATTAAAAAGATTACAGCAATTAAGAAAAATCGAAGTGAAAAAGGTATTCGAGCAGAACTTTTTGGATCAAATCCACATTCAAATGGTGATCTTTTTTCCCGGTCATTAATTAATTTTTTTGATAAGATTGTTGCAAGAATTATAACAATTATTGGTATAATAAATCTAATAATTATTCTAGTTGATAGAATTAAGATTGTTTTTCTTGATTAATAATCAAGCTTTTTGATTGGAAGTCAAATGTACTATTTATACTAGAAAAACATTATCTACCTCATCAGTAGATTGAAATATATAAGAATAATCATACTACATCTACAAAATGTCAATATCATGCGGCTGCTTCAAATCCAAAGTGATGATTGGGTGAGAATTGATTTATTGAATGTCGAATTAGACATGTTAATAGAAATATTGTTCCAATAATTACATGCAATCCATGAAATCCTGTTGCAACAAAGAATGTTGACCCATAGACTGCATCAGCAATAGTAAAAGGTGCTTCTCAATATTCATATGCTTGTAGTATGGTGAAATAAATTCCTAGTAATACTGTAAAGAATAATCCTTGAAGTGTTTGAGTATGATTAGATTCTATAAGTCTATGATGAGCTCAGGTTACAGTTACTCCTGATGCAAGAAGAATTGCTGTATTAAGTAATGGGATTTGTATAGGGTTAAATGGTTGAATTCCTATTGGGGGTCATAATATTCCTAATTCAATGGTTGGTGCTAGTCTTCTTCTAAAAAAAGCTCAAAAGAATGATATAAAAAATAATACTTCAGATGCAATAAATAAAATTATACCTCATCGTAGTCCAATTGATACAAATCCTGTATGTAATCCTTGATATGTTCCTTCTCGAACTACATCTCGTCATCATTGAATTATTGTAAGTAAGGTAATTCCTATTCCAATTATAAATAAATTAATATTAAATAAGTGAAATCATTTAGCTAATCCTGAAACTATTACTATTGCTCCAATTGCTCCTGTTAATGGTCAAGGTCTATAGTCTACTAAGTGAAATGGGTGATTTGAGTGTATTGTTAACATATGTTTAATATACTTCTCTAGAATAAAGAGTTCTTAAAATAGAAAATACATAAGCTTGAATTAAAGCTACTGCTGATTCTAGAATTAATAATAGTATTTGACCAAAGATTAAAAATGAAATTAAATTTATTGTTATTGATGGTCCTGTATTTCCTAGAAGAGTTAATAATAAATGTCCTGCAATTATATTTGCTGCTAATCGTACTGCTAATGTTCCAGGACGAATTACATTTCTAATTGTTTCAATTAATACTATAAATGATATTAGTGCTGGTGGTGTTCCTTGAGGAACTAAATGTGTAAATATATGGTTGGTGTGATTAATTCATCCAAATAATATAAATCTTATTCATATTGGTAATGCAATTGCAAATGTTAAAGCTAGATGACTAGTTCTAGTAAAAATATAAGGGAATAATCCTATAAAATTATTAAATATTATTATAATAAAGATTGAAATAAAAATGAATGTTGTTCCATTAAATGAATTTGGTCCTAATAATGTTTTAAACTCATTATGAAGAGTTAAGTTTAGTTTGTTTCATATAATATTAATTCGTGATGGTGTTAATCAAAATAAAGCTGGAATTAATATTAATCCTAAAAATGTTCTAGTTCAATTTAATGATAAATTTAATAAATTAGTTGATGGGTCAAATGTTGAAAATAAATTTGTTATCATTTTCAATTTAGGTTTTTACTTCTAATTTTTCCTTTTTCTTCTCTTTTTATAATTATTGGTTTAAATGAGAAAAAGTTTATTTGATTAAATAAAATTAATACAATAGAAAATATAATAAATAGTGAAAATCATATTAAAGGGGATATTTGAGGGATTTAGATTTTATTCCTCATCAGAAGTAGTCGTTAATTTACTATTTTTTGGTTTAAGAGACCATTACTTACTTTCAGTCATCTGATGATCAAGGTGTACTAATTAATTAGTTATTTTAGATTGACATTCTAACGTTATTATTAACTAACTCCTTAAATTATCTTAGATAATCATTTAATAAATATATTAACTGAAGTTCTTTCAATTACGATTGGTATAAATCTATGATTTGCTCCACAAATTTCAGAACATTGTCCGAATAATAATCCAGGTCGGTTAATTGTAAATGTTCCTTGATTGAGTCGCCCTGGTGTTGCATCAATTTTGATTCCTAAAGCTGGTACTGCTCATGAATGTAGTACATCTGATGCTCTTGTTAATACTCGAATTTCAGTATTTATTGGTAAAATTGTTCGATTATCTACATCAAGCAGTCGAAATCCATTAATTTCTAAATCATTTTCTGGTGTTATATATGTATCAAATTCAACATCTACAAAGTCAGAATATTCATAACTTCAATATCATTGACGTCCAATTGTTTTAATTGTAATTATGGCGTCAACTGAATCATCAAGTAAATAGAGTAAACGTAATGATGGTAATGCAATAAAGATTAATGTAATTGCTGGGATTGCAGTCCAGATAGTTTCAATTAAATGTCCGTGAAGTATATTTCGTCTTGTAAAAGAAATAATTAATATATATCTAAGTGCATAACCTACAATAATAGTAATTATTATTAATACTACTATTGTATGATCATGGAAGAATGATAATTGTTCTATTAAAGGTGAAGCTCTGTCTTGTAATGATAAATTTGATCATGTTGCCATAAATTTCTAATAAAAGGTCAAACCTTTATTTGTAAAGCTTAAATCTACTGCACTAATCTGCCATATTAGAATCTAGAAATTAATGGTAATTCTGAATATCTGTGTTCTGCTGGTGGATTATTTTGAAGTCATTCTGTTGATCTACTTATATTAGATCTAAATAGGATTACTCGATTTGAAATTATACTTTCTCATATAATTAAGATGAATATAATAATTCCTACAATTGAAATTATTGATCCGATTCTTGATACTACATTTCATGATGTATATGCATCAGGATAATCTGAGTATCGTCGAGGTATTCCTGCTAATCCTAAGAAATGTTGAGGAAAGAATGTTAAATTTACTCCAATAAATATAATTGTAAATTGAATTTTTAATCATGTATTATTTATTGTTAGTCCAGTAAATAAAGGGTATCATTGAATTACTCCTCCTATAATTGCAAATACTGCTCCTATAGATAATACATAGTGGAAGTGTGCTACAACATAATAAGTGTCATGAAGAACAATATCTAGAGATGAATTTGCTAAAACTAATCCTGTTAATCCACCAATTGTAAATAAGAAAATAAATCCTAATGCTCATAATAATGGTGGATTAAACTTAAATTTTGTTCCATAAAGTGTAGCTAATCATCTAAATACCTTAATTCCAGTTGGTACAGCAATAATTATTGTTGCTGATGTGAAATATGCTCGTGTATCTACATCTATTCCTACTGTGAATATATGATGTGCTCAAACAATAAATCCTATTAATCCAATTGATAATATTGCATAAATTATTCCAAGTGTTCCAAATGACTCAATTTTTCCTCTTTCTTGACAAACAATATGTGAAATAATACCAAATCCAGGTAGAATTAAAATATAAACTTCTGGATGCCCAAAGAATCAAAATAGGTGTTGGTATAAAATAGGATCACCCCCTCCTGCAGGATCAAAGAATGATGTATTTAGATTTCGATCTGTTAATAATATTGTAATAGCTCCTGCTAGTACTGGAAGTGATAATAATAAAAGAAGGGCTGTAATGGCTACTGATCAAACAAATAATGGTGTTTGGTCTAATGTTATTCTTTCTGATCGTATATTGATTGCTGTTGTAATAAAATTAACTGCACCTAGAATTGATGATACACCTGCTAGATGTAATGAGAAGATTGCTAAATCAACTGACGCTCCTCCATGAGCAATTGCTCCAGCAAGTGGGGGGTAAACTGTTCACCCAGTACCAGCTCCATTATCTACTATAGAAGATGTAAGGAGAAGGGTTAATGAAGGTGGTAAAAGTCAAAAACTTATATTATTTATTCGTGGGAATGCTATATCTGGTGCTCCAATTATTAATGGTACTAGTCAATTACCAAATCCTCCAATTATAATAGGTATAACTATAAAGAAAATTATTACAAATGCATGTGCTGTGATGATTACATTATAAATTTGATCATCTCCAATTAATGATCCTGGTTGCCCTAGTTCTGCTCGAATAATTATTCTTATTGAAGTTCCTACTATTCCAGCCCATGCTCCAAATAAGAAATATAAAGTTCCAATATCCTTATGGTTTGTTGAAAATAATCATTTTTGCGGTAAGATGGCTGAATATAGGTGATAGACTGTAAATCTATTTATGAGAACTTTTCTCTCTTATCATTATTATGGGCTTTATATTCAATTATGATTTTAGACTGCAATTCTAGGGGTGTAAATAACTTTACTAAGGCCTAAAAGATTATTCTTTTAATTATAACTTTGAAGGTTATTAGTTTATTTAACTTAAGTCCTTAATATAAATAAACTAACATTGATGTTGATATTAGACCTATAGTTGAAATTATTACTGTTATTGAAAGGATTAATCTTGGTTTATTAAATGTGTTAATTATTGATCATGAATTTTCTGAATATGATAGAATGAGAGCTGAAAATCTAATTCGTATGTAATAATAGAGTGTAATTATTGTTAGTATAACCATAATTGTTATTATGATTGTTATATTGTTTTCTACAAGAGATTGTATAACAATTCATTTTGGGAGGAATCCTAAAAAAGGTGGTAGACCACCTAATGATAAAAGGGATAAAAATATTATGAATTTAATTTCTGTTTTTATATTTGTTGATGAATAAATTTGATTAAGAAAGAACAAGTTTATTTGTTTAAATAAAAGAACTATAATCATTCTTAATAGCGAATAGATAATAAAGTATATTTCTCAAATATTTTCTCTTACTATTAATGATCTAATTATTCATCCTAGATGACTAATTGATGAATATGCTAAAAGTTGTCGTAATGATGTTTGATTTAAACCTCCTAATGCTCCAATAATAATTCTTGAAATAATAATCACAAATATAAATTTTCTTAATTGAATACAGTATGATAAAACTATTATGGGAGCAATTTTTTGTCATGTTATTAATATTAAACAATTAATTCATGTTGATGTTCCTATAACTTCTGGAAATCAAAAATGGAAGGGGGCAGCACCAATTTTTAATAATAATCTAGATCTAACTATTATTGAAGGAATAAATTCTATTTCTCAACCTATTGGATATTTTATTTGGATTAATAAAATGGAGAATAATAGTATTGTTGATGCTATTGCTTGAACAATAAAGTATTTAATTGATGATTCGTTTATTATTATATTTTTATTATTTGCTAATATGGGAGTAAATGAGAGTAAGTTGATCTCAAGTCCTATTCAAACTCCGAATCAAGAGTTTGATGAAATGGACAGGATCGTTCCTATCATTAATGTTGATAGGAAGAGAAGTTTTTTAGAGTTGTTGGTCATTAAAAAGGAGAGGATTAATACCTCTATAAATGGGGTATGAACCCATTAGCTTAATTAGCTTACCTTTTTATACATTAAGGTGTATGATGCACGTTAGTTTTTGATACTAAAGGTGATAGTTTAATTCTATCTTATGTAATATCTAATGAAGGTAATTTAATTTACTTAATTTACCCTATCAAGGTAATCCTTTAATCAGGCACTTCATT